CTCTTCCCAAATTTTCAGATTTATCTTTTTTTTTTGAACTTCCTGGATTAGTGTAAGATAGAAATATGTCTATCTAATCTTAACAAAATGAATGAATCAATGAATTAAGAAATGAAGTTTAATTCCCCTTTCTGGTCTGCCCGACCAATCATTCCAAAAAGGTCCTATACCTCGTATTATTTCTATTCTACCTATCCTATTTAGTTTATTATTTTATTTATTTTTTTTAATATTCAATATTTCATATAAATATCGTTTTAATAATATCGATTTATAATTAATATCTATTTATTCTTAGATTTCTTTTTTTATTTATTTTATTCTTTGATAGAATTCTATTTCTAATTCATTAAAAATATTTAATAATATTTAAATATAATATTTAAAATGAAATAGAATCTATTTAATGAAAATAATATTAAATTAATGAAAATAATATTAAAAAAAAAATGGAAGGGTGATTAGAATGAATGATTCATAAATACGAATCAAAAGATTCTATGAAATCATGAAAGAGAGAAAGATCTTTCAGATTTAATCATACCTTTAATCATACCACATTATATTGACAATTTCAAAAAACTGTTCATACTATGAATATAGTATGATGACGATCGGGCAAGTATGCCCCCATCGTCTAGTGGTTCAGGACATCTCTCTTTCAAGGAGGCAGCGGGGATTCGAATTCCCCTGGGGGTAGGGTATTACGAAAGGAAGTTGATCATGGATTATCAATAAGCCTGGAATTTATTCTTCCCGGGTCGATGCCCGAGCGGTTAATGGGGGCGGACTGTAAATTCGTTGGCAATATGTCTACGCTGGTTCAAATCCAGCTCGGCCCAATAATTCGCCGATTCACCACGAAATGATAGAACCCATTTGTTGTTCCCCAGAAATGCCTGATCGGAATACGGAAGAATAAAAAAAACTACAATTTTCTGATATATTTTACTGCTGTTCATTTGCTCTCTTTATTTTATCTCACAAATTCTGATCTTGCTTGCTAATGATATAGATTCATACTAGATTCATATAACGATCTGAAACTATAAAGTCTAAGGAAAAGAATCAAATAAAGAATAAATATAAATAAAAAAACTCTTTTTTTTTTTTATTGAAAGATTTATTTGATTCTTAATCAAATTATAAAAAATAAAAGGATTATTAACAATCCCTGAGACGCTCCCGCTAAAGTGCATATCCGTGTGGATATCCAATATATCACTCGCGTTTCTGTTACAATATGACTTATTCTAATCTAAATATCGAAAATCTAAATAAAATATATAAAAAATAAAGGGTTTGAATGAAATCATAAGAATATGTATGATGTACACTTTATTTTATTTCCTTGGGATTGTAGTTCAATTGGTCAGAGCACCGCCCTGTCAAGGCGGAAGCTGCGGGTTCGAGCCCCGTCAGTCCCGACGGATCCAAATCCAATTCCAATAAAAAAATACATCTGCATTTGCTGTGAAAAGGAGAACACATAGCAGAATTTCATTCCCAAGTGGGATACCCTCTATCTCTTATTTTATTTATTAGTTTCTATTTATTTATTAGTTTCACATTTCTCATCAAAGAAATATGGAAATTCCCATTTATTCAACTAGTCCCGATTGATAGGAGAAAGACATATGTAGATTAGTACAATTATTGGTAGAATCATATTCAGGATTCCAAGAGATACCGTACGGAGTCTGGCTTTTTCGATTATTCCCGATCTGTGTAATAGGGTACTATATGTTTCCAGGAGTCTATACACAAATGGAATTTGTACGATACAAAAAAAAATTTAACATAGTAACTTTGATATAATACTTTTAAGATGAAAAGTATATCCCTTTAGGGCTCCGATTTTTTGTAACCTCAATTACTAATTTCAATTATTAATGTGAATTTGAAACAATTTATCTCATTAAAATTTCACACTGAATTTTTGATATATGCATCCCATAATTAATCCAAGGAAATAGGATATTAATAAAATAAAGCTCAAAGAAGGATCCCCTTTCTATTAGAAAGGGCTATCTCTCTTTGTGAGGGAATGAATAATCTTTTTTAAGTTTAAGGTTCTTGCCGAAGAAAGAACAAACTTTTTAATGAATTTGATGAAATACTCGATTTTTTTATATCCGGACTCTCCTTATTATACTCCTTCTTTGTTTTCCAAAGAAGATTAGATCATTAAAAAGGGGGGGTTAGAACTAAACTTCTTCCTTTTTTACATTTCGCTTCTATTGGTTATTTTATTGGGATTTTTTATAACCAATGTAAGTAAGTATAAAGGCGGTCATATGATATTTCATCAGATGATTGTACAAAGGGGGAGCGTAGCTTATAGAAAAGAAAGAATGATAAAGAAAGTAAAGAAATTATTGATCGGATCAGGAATAAAAATTGGAATTCGGTATGTATAAAAGATCTTCCTATGTTATACTATTTAATTCTCGACGATGAATCAATTTTATAGTTCAGATATTGTTATTCATGATATTGCTCCGATTTGATATCATCGAGATGTAATTCATCCCATTGAATATTGAATTTACAGCCGAAAGATTTATCAGCTCTATGGGATTAAATCCCGAGTTATTGCGAATTAACTAAAAATGAAACGATTAGATTATGGAAGTAAATATTCTCGCATTTATTGCTACTGCACTGTTCATTCTAGTTCCTACTGCTTTTTTACTTATAATATACGTAAAAACAGTCAGCCAAAATGATTCATTTGAATGAAACTTGACTGTTTAGTTCTTCTCAATGCTTGAAAAGAAAAAAGAAAATGAAAAGTATTCAAATTTAGTGTCTTAAATGAAATAAGCGGACTAGAATCATCAGTATTCTATGAGATTCGATAGTATGGTAGAAAGAAATATATAAATCTTTCTACCATATTTATTATTGTTATTGTAGTATATAAAGTCGTACTGTATAAAGATAGAGGTTTAATATAGATCAATCTACAATATGTATCTTCATAGATATCAATTACATATAGATATCAATTACATATATGTAATGTATTTACATAACGTACCAATTCGATTTCTTTGCTTCATCTATTTAATTTGTGTTGATTCCAATCATCAATCTGAAAAAATCGAAGGGCAATTCTTACTCTTACGATTCGAATTCCTAGAATTTCTGATTCTATTCAATATGAATCCCGATATCCATTGAAAGAATCAAATCGATGAAGGAAAAAAAGAGGGGGAAACCAAAAACAAATAAAAAAGTAAAATAAAAAGGACTTTGCAGAACGATCTATAAAACAATTGATATGGTTTGAGTTTGATTCTTCAACTCAATTAGTAGTACTTCTAGAGTCCACTTCTACCCCATACTACGAGTGAAAAGGATTAGTAAAGCCAACTGATTTTTAACGTTTGAACCATGACATGAAATGAGTTCAATAAAGCAAGCATAACATAAATAAAATGTCTAAAAGAATAAAAAAAGCGGGAACGCGCAATATGTGACTTGCCCAAGGCAATATTCAATCTGAAAAAATCGAAAGGGCAATTCTTACTCTTACGATTCGAATTCCTAGAATTTCTGATTCTATTCAATATGAATCCCGATATCCATTGAAAGAATCAAATCGATGAAGGAAAAAAAGAGGGGGAAACCAAAAACAAATAAAAAAGTAAAATAAAAAGGACTTTGCAGAACGATCTATAAAACAATTGATATGGTTTGAGTTTGATTCTTCAACTCAATTAGTAGTACTTCTAGAGTCCACTTCTACCCCATACTACGAGTGAAAGAGAAAATGTAAAGACTACCATTAAAGCAGCCCAAGCGAGACTTACTATATCCATGTGAATTATATCCCCTATCTCTATAAATATGAAGGAATTATTCCATTATTGTTCACTAATCATTATTATGTTCATTAATAATAGTGGAATCCCTGGCGAAGAGTCAAAAGGGGATTCTAACCCAACACCGTTGATGAAACAATCCAATAAACTCACAATTATAACAGTTTCTTATATGATTTCTAGTAGAATCGGAAAACATTAAGCACAAGCAAAATACGTAGATACACCCCTGGAAGTTTCAAGGGAATGGTACTAACATGTAGTAATAATAAGACCTAGTCCTTTTTTTGTTGACCTTCATTTCATTACATTAAGTCAAAAGTATTAAAATATAGAGTCAAGATAGATCACTATCTATCACATACCCCTAATTTCGCATTTTAGCTAATCCTTCTCCTGCTTGTCTATGTGAAACAATCAGAAGATAGTCTATTACATTAAAGACAATTATCTCTTCAATCAATATTAAATTGATTGCAGAAGCACACATAGAATTTCATGAGTTCGTATACGAATAAAGTATCTTTCGACCTTTCCGCAACTAATAATTAAATTCCTCGTTCGTCTATCCAAATTAATTGAAGACCCAGTTAATAAACACTACATTAATAATAGCTGTCATATCAAGATTTAACGATTCTTTTTCATTCAAAACAAAATTCACTAATATAATCTTTTCCGTGAATTGAAGCCTAGACGCAAGGATTTACAGCATTTTCATTTTAGAGAACAGAACCGCCAGATGCTTATAGCATCAAGCAAGTATCAAGAGTCCTCTCCCCCGCTTACTTCTGCTGGAAAAAAAATTGTCAAGTTATCTTAGCAAAACAGAATAAGGTATTCCTATTTTTTTTGTTGATCAGGCGACACCCAGATTTGAACTGGGGAAAAAGGATTTGCAGTCCCCCGCCTTACCGCTCGGCCATGTCGCCAAAACGATACAAAAAATATATGAAAATATTTCATTTTTTATTTTTTTGGGGGGGGTTATTCATTTTTGTACTTGTATCGTGAATCCTGTTTTTTTTTTCTTTAATCTATTTCCTAAAAGAAATCCTTACCTTTCTCTTTTGATCGGATACATTTCTTTGATTGATTGTATAATATCTTAAAACAAACACACTATTTAAAAACACTCCTTCCCTTTTCTATTGAAAAATAAATTGTGGA